GTTAATTTTATGTTGGAATTTTTAGCATTGGGGCGTTACCCTATAGACTCAATAGAAAATTTTAGGCTAATATTTGGGGCAAATTATGTAATAAATTGATGTAATGTGTATGTATATATATATATAACGGGGATAGCTAGCCCATATTTCAACTTGTTAGCTTATACGTTCTCGAACCTTCCTTGGTTTCGGGGTTTGACAAGGAATAACAGGATTTGCTGAGCGTAGGGGGTAGGGGGGTTTGTCGCGCAGAAACCGAAGAGGGGGGACATATATATAAGGGTAAGTTGAAGAAGGAATGAATATGTTATGCACTTGAGATAAAAGTATGTAATTCTTAAGTTATGTCTTTCAATGTTTAACCTAATTCAATTCGAGCAAGGAAATGTTCTACCTTAATATATGGTTTGTGTTTACACTCTGAGATGCAAAATGAAAGGTAACCAAAAAGGAGAACCCCTATGCATATAAAAGAACGCTCGGCATGTTGGGTAACGAGGAGTATGTACTTATATCATTAATCAGATGCCAGATATAATTATCCGAGGGTGGAATTCTACAGTTATGTCCCTGAAATAGGAACCAGATGCAAGGAATAGTTCACTTGTGCAACCCCCACAATTTTTGTCCCTGATTCTATCATGAATAGAATGCCTTAATATAAACCAGTTGGTGGTCTCTTACTACATTAATATTGTCGAATTAAATCTTAGGTGTTTATTTCAAGGAAAATTTTGAGAACCAATTATAGGGGATTAATCTATTTCTCATGTTAAAATAAATTATTTTTGAATTTTAAAATTTTGGTTTATGTACGTCTTGAACGTTAGTACTTGCTTTATGGTTAATATAAATGAATGGTGATAATACATATATATGTACTAATACATTATGTAATATAATGCATATATATGTACTAAACCATATAGGTTACTATCAGAAGATAGTTTAATTTAGAATTCTGGCTTTGGGAGCCAGGGGTGGGAGTTAAAATCTCTCTTTTCTGGGCGCTAGGGGGGAATTTAACCTCCGATCTTCGGATTACAAGACCGATGCTTTTAGACTAAGCTACTAGGGCAAGCTCATTTTAGTGCTTTATTTTCAAGTCATCCTGCTAGTGGGGCGAGAACTAGGAATAATGCGAAGTATAATACAGATGCGATTTGACCAATAATGATGTATGGGTGTTCTACAGGTATGCCTCCAATTCATGTCAGAATTGCCATATCTGCTACCAGGGTTCAGAATAGGAACTGGGTGATTGGGCGGAATGTTAGTCCTCGTTGTTTTGAGGTGTGTAGAATCGGCACTACTATTAGTACTAGAATAGAGAATAGTAATGCAAGAACCCCTCCTAGTTTATTTGGAATTGATCGTAGAATGGCGTAAGCAAATAGGAAGTATCATTCTGGTTTAATATGGGGAGGTGTGACTAGGGGGTTTGCCGGGGTAAAATTTTCTGGGTCTCCTAATAAATTGGGAGAAAATAGTGCTAATGATGTGAGGGCTAATAATATCATTACAAATCCTAGAAGGTCTTTGTATGAAAAGTATGGGTGGAAAGAGATTTTATCTGCGTCGGAATTTAGTCCGATTGGGTTGTTTGATCCTGTTTCGTGGAGAAATAGTAGGTGTAGTATGGTTGCGGCAGCGATGACGAATGGCAGTAGGAAGTGGAATGCGAAGAAACGTGTTAATGTTGCGTTGTCTACTGAGAAGCCACCTCAAATTCATTGAACTAGGGTATCCCCTATGTAGGGGACAGCTGATAGTAGATTTGTAATGACTGTAGCACCTCAAAAGGATATTTGTCCTCATGGAAGAACGTAACCAACGAAGGCTGTTATTATGACTAAGAGGAGGAGGACTACTCCGATGTTTCAGGTTTCTTTATATAGGTAGGAGCCATAATACAGGCCTCGGGCAATATGTATATAAATACAGATAAAAAAGAATGAGGCTCCGTTGGCATGTAGATTACGGATGAGTCAGCCGTAGTTTACGTCTCGGCAGATGTGTACTACTGATGAGAATGCAGTTGAGATATCAGAGGTGTAATGTATGGCTAGAAATAGTCCTGTCAGGATTTGGGTAATTAGACATAATCCAAGAAGGGACCCGAAATTTCATCATGCAGAGATATTGGATGGTGTTGGGAGGTCGACTAGTGCGTCGTTGGCGATTTTTATTAGTGGGTGGGTTTTTCGTAGGCTTGCCATTACTGTTCTTGTAGTTGAACTACAACGGTGGTTCTTCAAGTCATTGGTCTCGGTTAAAGTCCGAGCAAGAATTATGACCTATTTTATGTTTTTGTTATTGGTAGCTTTGGTTGTGGGTTTAATCGTTGCTGCTTCTAATCCTACGCCCTATTTTGCTGCTTTAGGTTTAGTAGTGGCAGCGGGGGTTGGGTGTGGAATTTTAGTTGGTTATGGGGGGTCTTTTTTGTCTTTGGTTCTTTTTTTTGATTTATTTGGGGGGAATGCTTGTAGTATTTGCTTATCAGCGGCTTTAGCTGCTGAGCCCTTTCCTGAGGCTTGGGGGAGTCGTTCTGTAGCGGGTTATGTATTGGTGTATTTATTAGGGGTTATTTTAGCGGTTGGGTTATTTTGAGGGGGGTGATATGAGGGCTCTTGGGTAGTTATTGATGGTTTAAAGGAGTTTTCTATATTACGTGGGGATGTTAGTGGTGTAGCTGTTATATACTCTTTTGGTGGAGTAATATTAGTTATTTGTGCTTGAGTACTGCTCTTGACTTTGCTTGTGGTGTTGGAGCTTACTCGGGGTCTAAGTCGTGGTACTCTTCGAGCTGTTTAAATTAAGGTTAAGAGGATGGCCAGGGTTAGGGTTAGGAGGAAGATGGTTAAATATGTTTTGATTATACCTCGTTGGATATCACTGGTAATTTTTGATATTATTATTTGGGTAAGTGCTAGCCCTTTTGGTCCTGTAATTTCAAGTCATGTTTGGTCAAGTTTGGTGGCGACTGATTGTCCTAGGGTTAAGTTGAGTTTAGGAGGCAGTCGATGAATTATTGCAGGAAAATACCCTAACATATTTGAGAAATGGTGTATAGGTATTGTGGGAGTAATTTTGATTTGTTTATTAGTTATGGCTGTAAGTTCTATGGCCACTAAAAGTCCGGTGATGGTCACTATGAGAGCTGCGAGTTTTAGTGTGGTTGGTATTGTTATAATGGGTGTTTTTGAAGGTAGGAAGTTGGATGTAATAATAAGTCCTGCAATAATGCTTCCTCAGGCAAGTCGTTTAATAGGGTTAATTACTAACGGGTTGTTTTCGTTGATAGGGGATAATGGTAAGAATCGGGGAGATCCTATGGTTACGAAGAATACTACTCGGAAGCTATATACTGCGGTGAATGATGTAGCAATTAGTGTGAGGGTTAGGGCTCAGGCGTTAAGGTAGGAGGTGTTTAGAGCAACGATGACATCATCTGAGGAGAAGAATCCAGCCAGGAATGGGGTTCCTGTTAATGCTAGGCTGCCAATTGTGAGGTAAGTTGAGGTGGCAGGTATCAGGTTGTGGAGGCCCCCTATTTTTCGGATGTCTTGTTCATCATTTAGGCTATGAATAATTGACCCAGAACATAGAAATAGTATGGCTTTAAAGAATGCGTGGGTACAGATGTGGAGGAATGCTAGTTGTGGTTGATTTAGTCCAATTGTAACTATTATTAGTCCTAGTTGGCTTGATGTTGAAAAAGCTACAATTTTTTTAATATCATTTTGAGTCAGGGCACAGGTGGCTGTAAATAAAGTGGTGAGTGCTCCTAGGCAAAGGCAGATTGTTAGTGCTAGTTTGTTGTTTTCTATGAGGGGGTGTAGTCGAATGAGTAGGAAAATTCCTGCGACAACCATGGTGCTGGAGTGGAGTAGGGCAGATACTGGCGTAGGGCCCTCCATGGCAGAAGGGAGTCAAGGATGTAGGCCGAATTGGGCCGACTTCCCTGTTGCTGCAAGAATTAGTCCGATTAGGGGGATTGTTATATCAAAATTTTTTGAGAGGAAGAAGATTTGTTGAATTTCTCATGAATTAAGGTTTATTGCAAATCATGCTATACTTAAAATTAATCCGATATCTCCTACTCGGTTATAAATGACGGCCTGTAGGGCTGCTGTATTAGCATCTGCTCGTCCATATCATCACCCGATTAACAGGAATGATATAATTCCTACCCCTTCTCAGCCAATAAAAAGTTGAAATATGTTGTTAGCTGTAACTAGGGTAATTATGGCCACTAAAAATAGAAGTAAGTATTTAAAGAATCGGTTCATATTGGGGTCAGAGTGTATGTACCATAGTGCAAATTCTAGGATTGATCAGGTGACATAGAGGGCAATAGGGGTGAAGATAAGGGAGTAGTGGTCAAATTTAAAGCTGATATTAGTATCAAATATGTGTGTGTTTATTCAATGTCAGTTTGTGGTGATGCTTTCTATTCCTTGGTCTAGAAAAATTATAAGGGGGAGAAGGCTAATAAAAAATGAAGTGCTAACAGCGGTTTTGACATGCGTGCTTGCTCATTCTGGTTTTTGTGGTTTTGGGTTTAGTGTTGTTAATAATGGATACATGAGGATTGTGAGAACTAGAATAAGTGAGGATGATATAATTAGGGTTGTTGAATTCATAACTTCCACTTGGATTTGCACCAAGAGTTTTTGGTTCCTAAGACCAATGGATGAACTGTTATCCTTCAGAAGCGTGAGGAAGCCGCGGATTTTAACCGCGGTGCATAAGGATTAGCAGTACTTATTGATTTCTGTCCTTCCTTGGTGAGTAAGGAGATTTTAACTCCTGTCTTTAGAATCACAATCTAATATTTTAGTTAAACTATACTTACTAGTAGCATCAGCCTCATATGAGCTCTGGCTTTGTTACAAGGAGAATTACTGGGATTAGGTGGAGGGCTATTAATAGGTGTTCTCGGGTGTGAAATGGGGGAAGCTTTGTGATGTGATTTGGTGTTGGGCCTCGTTGGGATATTAGGAATATATATAAGGAGTAGCCTGCTGTAATTAGTGTTCCTATTCCCGTGAGTGCAATGGTTCATGGTGATCAATTAAATAATGTTGTGATGATCATTAGTTCTCCCATTAGATTAGGTAGTGGGGGTAATGCTAGATTGGCCAGGTTGGCAATGAATCACCATACTGCTGTTAATGGGAAAATTATTTGTAGGCCTCGGGCAAGGATTATAGTTCGGCTATGGGTTCGTTCATAGGCTGTGTTGGCTAAGCAGAATAATATTGAAGACACTAATCCGTGGGCAATTATTAAGATAATAGCTCCTGAAAATCCTCACGGGGTCTGGATTAAGATTCCGCCTGCTACAAGTCCCATGTGACTTACGGATGAGTAGGCAATTAATGATTTAAGGTCTGTTTGTCGTAGACAAATTGACCCTGTTATGATAATGCCTCATAATGCAAGAATAATAAATGGATATACTAATTCTTTAGATAGTGGGTCCAGTATAATTATTATTCGTATTATTCCATATCCCCCTAGTTTTAGTAGTACTGCCGCTAGTACTATGGATCCTGCAACTGGAGCTTCAACATGTGCTTTTGGTAGTCATAAATGTACACCGTATAGTGGTATTTTTACTAGGAATGCAATTAAACAGCCAGCTCATCAGATTTTGTGGCCTCAGGAGTTTAGGAGGAGGGGTTGAGAGTATTGGATTACTAATATGGATAGGGTCCCTGTGGATTGTTGGAGGAGAAGTAGGGCAACTAATAATGGTAAAGAGCCTGCTAATGTATAAAATAGGAAATAGGTTCCTGCATTTAGTCGTTCGGTTTGATTTCCTCATCGGGTAATAATAATAAGGGTTGGGATGAGTGTGGCTTCAAATATAATATAAAATATAATAATTTCTGTGGCACCGAATGCTATAATTAGGAAAGTTTGTAAAGAGGCGAGAAGTGTGATGTATAGGCGTTGGCGGCTAATGGGTTCGGGGTTGATGTGATTTTGGCTGGCTAGAATTATTAGTGGGAGGAGCCAACATGTTAGTACTAGGAGGGGGGTTGAGAGGGGGTCTGTGGCTAAATATAAATTAGATGTGGTCCATCCGGTTTCTGATGTCCATTTTAGTCATGTAAGGCTAATAAGGGCAATTAAGAGGCTATGTGCAGTTGTGGTTGTTCATAGTCATTTAGAGGAGGTTAATCAAATTGTTGGGAACAGTATAATAGTGGGAATTAATACTTTTAGCATTGTAATAGGTTAAGGTTTTGTAAACGGTCAGTCCCATGGGTCCGGGCTGTTGCTACTAGTAGTGCAAGGCCTGTACTTGCTTCACAGGCGGAGAAGGCTAGTAGTAGCATTGGGGCTGTGGAGAAACTAGTTGTTTCAAATTGTAGGGCTCATAGGGCAAGTGCAATAAATAGGGATAGTATTATTCCCTCTAAGCATAGGAGCGCAGAGAGCAGGTGGGTGCGGTGAAATGCTAGTCCCATTAATCCTAGAATAAATGCTGAACTAAAGCTAAAATGTACTGGTGTCATAAGGGGGTCATGGACTTAAACCATAATCTTCTGAGCCGAAATCAGAGGTCTTATTTTGGACTAACTCCCTATTCTGCTCATTCTAATCCGCCTTGGGTTCATTCGTAGATTAGTCCGAGGGTTAGTAAGATGAGGACTGTGGTGGCTCAGAAGAATGTTCCGGTGGGGTTGTGGAGCTGATCTCCTCATGGTAGGGGAAGAAGGAGAGCAATTTCTAGGTCAAATAGGAGGAATAAAATTGCTACTAAGAAAAATCGTAATGAAAAGGGTAATCGAGCAGATCCTAGTGGGTCAAATCCGCATTCATAGGGGGATAATTTTTCTGCATCTGGGTTTATTTGAGGTAATCAGAAAGATACAATTGCTAGGATTGAGGATAGGGCTACTGTGATAGTAATAATGGTTATGATTAAGTTCATTATCTTTCCCTGGGGTTCAACCAAGACTAAATGATTGGAAGTCACTTGTACTAACTTTAATACTAGAAAGATTATGAGCCTCATCAATAGATGGATACGTAGAGGAATAGTCAGACTACGTCAACGAAATGTCAATATCAGGCGGCGGCTTCAAAGCCGAAGTGGTGTTCAGATGTAAAGTGGTATTGAATTTGGCGAAGAAGACATACGGCTAGGAATGTTGATCCAATGATAACATGTAGTCCGTGGAATCCTGTGGCTACGAAGAATGTAGAGCCGTATACTCCGTCTGCGATTGTGAAGGGTGCTTCGTAATATTCTATAGCTTGGAGGGCGGTGAAGTAAAGTCCTAGTAAGATTGTGAGTGCGAGGGATTGAATAGCTTGTTTTCGTTCGCCTTCTATAATGCTGTGGTGGGCTCATGTTACTGTTACCCCAGATGCTAGTAGTACGGCTGTGTTAAGGAGGGGAACTTCGAAGGGGTCTAATGTAATAATTCCTGTTGGGGGTCAACATCCTCCCAGCTCTGGTGTTGGTGCTAGGCTTGAGTGGTAGAAAGCTCAGAAGAATCCCAAGAAGAAGAATACTTCTGAAGTAATAAATAGAATTATTCCATAGCGTAGTCCTTTTTGTACTGGTGGTGTGTGGTGACCTTGGAAGGTCCCTTCTCGAATAATATCACGTCATCATTGAAATATTGTAAGAAGTAATAGGATTAGTCCAAGGGTTATTAGTGTTGTTGAGTGGAAGTGGAACCAGATTGCTAGGCCGGATGTTATTAATAGAGCACCGACGGCTCCGGTTAGTGGTCATGGGCTTGGATCAACCATATGATATGCATGTGCTTGGTGGGCCATTAAACGTTTTCTTGTAGATAGAGGCTTAGGAGTAGTACAAATACGTAGGCTTGAATTATTGCTACGGCGACTTCTAGAAGTGTAAGCAGGAAGAGAACAGTGGCGGTTAAGATTGCTACTGTTGGTATTATTGGTAATAAAACAAATACGGCTGTGGCAATGAGTTGAATTAATAGGTGGCCTGCGGTTAAGTTGGCTGTAAGTCGGACGCCTAGGGCTAGTGGTCGAATAAATAGGCTAATTGTTTCGATAATAATTAGTACTGGGATTAGGGGAATAGGGGTTCCTTCTGGTAAGAGGTGTCCGAGGGCAACTGTTGGTTGATTTCGTATTCCAATAATTACAGTGGCTAGTCATAAGGGTACGGCGAATCCTATATTTAAGGATAGTTGTGTTGTAGGTGTGAAAGTATATGGGAGGAGCCCTAGCATATTAATAGTAATTAGGAATACTATTAGTGAGGCTAATAGGAGTGCTCATTTATGTCCTCCTACATTTAGAGGTATTATTAATTGATTAGTAAATCGGTTGATGAATCATGTTTGGACAGTAATAAGTCGGTTATTAATTCATCGAGATGGCGGAGTTGGAAATAGTATTCATGGCAGTGCAATTGCAATTGCGATGAGCGGAATTCCTAGGAAGGACGGGCTTGCAAATTGATCAAAAAAGCTTACTATCATGGTCAGTCTCAGGGCTCAGTTTTGTGTTTTTCTTCACTTATTGGGGTTGGTTCATTTGGTGTGGTATGATTTAAGATTTTAGTGGGGATAATAGTTAGGAAAATAATTCATGAAAATACTAGGATTGCAAATCAAGGGTTGGGGTTTAATTGGGGCATTTCACTAGAGGTGGTCGGTAGGCACCAAACTTTGGCTTAAAAGGCCAACGCTTTGTCCAATAATTAGCTTTCTAGTGAGGCGTCTTCTAGTATTAGTGAGGATCAGCTTTCAAAGTGTTCTAGTGGGACTGCTTCGACTACAATGGGCATAAAGCTGTGGTTTGCACCGCAGATTTCAGAACATTGTCCATAAAACACACCTGGGCGTGAGGCAATAAAGGCAGTTTGATTAAGTCGCCCTGGTACTGCGTCTATTTTTACGCCTAGGGATGGGACGGCTCAAGAGTGTAGTACGTCTTCGGCGGATACTAGGATACGAACTGGTGATTCTATTGGGACTACTATTCGATGGTCTGTTTCTAGAAGTCGGAATTGTCCTGGTGTAAGGTCTTGGGTTGGAATCATATAGGAGTCGAAGCCCAAGTCTTCATAATCTGTGTATTCATAGCTTCAGTATCATTGGTGGCCCATGGCTTTAATTGTTAGGTGGGGGTCGTTGATTTCGTCTATAAGATATAAAATTCGGAGGGATGGCAGGGCAATCAAAACTAGGATGACAGCTGGTAAAATTGTTCATACAATTTCGATTTCTTGGGAGTCTAGAATATATTTGTTGGTAAGTTTAGTTGAAACCATTGCGATAATAATATAAAGTACTAAAGTGCTAATTAGAAATACGATTATTAAGGCGTGATCATGGAAGTGAAGAAGCTCTTCTATAACGGGTGATGCCGCGTCTTGGAATCCTAGTTGCGTGGGATGTGCCATTAAGCTTTGGGCTTAAGACATACAGGGGTCTAACCTGCAATTTCACCTCGACAAGGTGGTGTAATATGCATATTTTACTAATGTCTTCAGAAGAAAGTGACAGAGTGGTTATGTGACTGGCTTGAAACCAGTATATGGGGGTTCAATTCCTCCCTTTCTCGTTAGTTTGATTGAACTTGTACAAATGCTGGTTCCTCAAATGTGTGGTATGGAGGGGGGCAGCCGTGAAGTCATTCTACGTTTGTTATAGTTAATTCTACTGAGGATACTTCTCGTTTAGCGGCGAAGGCTTCTCATAGGATAAATAGGAACATAATTACTGCCACTAGGGAGATAAGTGATCCAATGGATGATACTGTATTTCATAGGGCGTAGGCATCTGGGTAATCAGAATACCGTCGGGGCATTCCTGCTAGCCCTAGGAAGTGCTGTGGGAAGAATGTGAGGTTAACACCAATAAATATTACCCCGAAGTGAATTTTTGTTCAGGTATCATTTAAAGTGTATCCTGTAAATAGGGGGAATCAGTGGACGAAAGCTGCTATAATGGCAAATACGGCACCTATTGATAATACGTAGTGGAAATGTGCAACTACATAATATGTGTCGTGAAGTACAATATCAAGTGATGAATTAGCTAGGACAATTCCTGTTAGTCCACCTACTGTAAAGAGGAAAATAAACCCCAGGGCCCATAGTATAGGAGTTTCTCATTTAATTGAACCTCCGTGTAGTGTGGCTAATCAACTAAATACTTTTACACCTGTTGGGATGGCAATAATTATTGTTGCGGATGTAAAGTATGCACGAGTATCTACGTCTATTCCGACGGTGAACATATGGTGGGCTCATACAATAAATCCTAGGAGGCCAATAGCCATCATGGCTCAGACCATTCCTATGTAGCCGAATGGTTCTTTTTTACCTGCGTAGTAGGCTACGACATGTGAAATAATTCCAAATCCGGGTAAAATAAGAATATAGACTTCTGGATGTCCGAAGAATCAGAATAAGTGTTGATATAGAATTGGATCTCCTCCCCCTGCGGGGTCAAAGAATGTGGTATTAAGATTACGGTCTGTAAGGAGCATTGTAATTCCGGCAGCCAGGACTGGTAGAGATAGGAGAAGAAGTACAGCTGTTACAAGTACAGCTCAAACGAACAGAGGTGTTTGGTATTGAGAAATGGCTGGGGGTTTTATATTAATAGTTGTAGTAATAAAATTAATTGCCCCTAGAATTGATGATACACCTGCCAGGTGTAATGAGAAAATTGTTAGGTCTACTGATGCTCCTGCGTGGGCAAGATTACCCGCGAGTGGCGGGTAAACAGTTCATCCTGTCCCTGCTCCGGCTTCAACGCCAGAAGAGGCCAGCAATAAAAGGAAAGAGGGGGGTAGAAGTCAAAAGCTTATGTTGTTTATTCGTGGGAATGCCATATCAGGTGCCCCAATTATTAATGGCACGAGTCAGTTTCCAAATCCTCCAATGAGGATTGGTATTACTATAAAGAAAATTATTACGAAGGCATGGGCAGTAACAATAACATTATAAATTTGATCATCGCCTAAGAGTGATCCGGGTTGGCTTAGTTCGGCTCGAATGAGAAGGCTTAGAGCAGTTCCCACTATTCCGGCTCAGGCACCAAATACGAGATAAAGGGTACCAATGTCTTTGTGGTTTGTAGAAAAGAATCAGCGCGTAATTGCCACAGGTAGGGTAGCCGAGTGTTTAGGCGGTGGGTTGTAGCCCCGAAGACAGAGGTTTAAGTCCTCTCCCTATCACAGCCCCGTGGTGAAGAAACATGTTGGATTGCAAATCCAGAGACGTAGATTAGTAGTCTGCCGGGGCTTTTCCCGCCTTACCAGGCCAATGGCGGGAAAAGTAGATGGATGCTCGCTGGCTTGAGCGCTTAGCTGTTAACTAAGAGTTTGTAGGATCGAGGCCTTCCCATCTAGTAAGGCCTTAGTTTAATAAAAACATTTGATTTGCAATTAGAAAATGCAAGATAGACTCTTGTAGGTCTTATCAGGGACTAGAAGATTTTCACTTCTACTTAGAGCTTTGAAGGCTCTCGGTCTGATTATATCCTAAGTCCCTAGGTGGTTAGTATAAGGATAGCTGGGGTTATAGGTAGAAGTCCTAGGGCAATTGTAGTAGATAGTGTTAGTGGAAGGGAAGATTGGGTTGTTTGGGTTCGTCAGGGGGTGGTTGAGTTGGTTGTGTTGGGGGAGATTGTTAGTGTTATTGCGTAGCAGAGACGTAAGTAGAAGTATAGGCTCAGTAGGGCGGCTAAGGCTATAATTGTAGCAATAATAGGTAAATTTTGTTTTGCTAATTCTTGCAGAATCAATCATTTTGGTATGAAACCTGTTAGGGGTGGGAGGCCCCCTAGTGATAATAGAACTAGGGCGGTGGTTGTTGTAAGAATTGGGCTTTTAGATCAGGTTATTGTAAGGGTGTTGATTTTTGTGGCGGATGATGTTTTGAGGGTGAGGAATGCTGCGGATGTTATAAAAATGTATGTTCCTAGGGCTAGCAGGGTGAGTTGCGGGGCGTATTGGAGAATGATAATTATTCATCCTATGTGGGCAATTGAAGAGTAAGCTAGGATTTTTCGTAGTTGGGTTTGGTTTAGGCCTCCCCATCCTCCGACTAGTGTAGATGTAATTCCTAGGGTTGTCAATAGTATTGGGTCCACGGCTTGGGCTACTTGAATAATTAGGGCGAATGGGGCAAGTTTTTGTCAGGTTGATAAAATAAGTCCTGTTAATAGGTCTAGTCCTTGTATGACTTCTGGTATTCAGAAGTGTATTGGTGCTAGTCCAATTTTAAGTGCTAAGGCGGTAATAATTATTGTGCTAGCAATGGGATTTGATATATTATTTATGTCTCATTCGCCGGTAATTCAAGCATTTGTTGTGCTTGCAAATATAATTATTGCTGCTGCAGTGGCTTGGGTTAGGAAGTATTTTGTGGTGGCTTCTACTGCGCGGGGGTGATGGTGTTGGGCTATTAAGGGGATAATTGCTAGGGTATTAATTTCTAGTCCTATTCAGGCCAGTAGTCAGTGGGAGCTAGCAAAGGTTAGGGTGGTTCCTAGGCCTAGGCTGGATAATAGGATTGCGAGTACGTAAGGGTTCATTGATGGAGGAGGGATTTTAACCGTCATGTTCGGGGTATGGGCCCGAAAGCTTAATTAGCTGACCCCATCTTAGAAAGTGGTGTAGAGGAAGCACTAAGAGTTTTGATCTCTTGGGCATGGGTTCGATCCCCTTCTTTCTAAGAACTGAGGGGATTTTAACCCCTATAAGCCACTCTATCAAAGTGGTCCCTGGGCATTCGGGCACAGTTCCTGGATTATAGTTGTGGTGGAAGGCCTGCTAATGCGATTGGTAGGGCGATATGTCATAGAACCAGGGCTAGTGTTAGGGGGAGGAAATTTTTTCACACAAGATGTATGAGTTGGTCATATCGGAATCGTGGATATGAGGCTCGTACCCATAGAAATACAATTGATAGGAGTGCGGCTTTAGTCATGAGGCTAATTGTTGTTAATTCTGGAATATTGGGAATGTGTGATGTTCCTAAGAATAAAACGGCCGATAGGGTATTTATTAATAAGATGTTTGCGTATTCGGCTAGAAAGAAGAGGGCGAAGGGTCCTCCTGCATATTCTACGTTGAAACCTGAGACTAGTTCTGATTCTCCTTCTGTTAGGTCAAATGGTGCTCGGTTTGTTTCTGCCAGGGTTGAAATATACCATATTGCGGCTAATGGTCAGGCAGGGGCTAGCAATCAGATGCTTTCTTGGGCTGTGCTAAATGTTTGTAGGGTATAGCCCCCTGAGAAAATAATTACTGATAAGAGGATTAGTCCAAGGCTTACTTCATAGGAAATAGTTTGTGCTACTGCTCGTAAGGCTCCAATTAGTGCATATTTTGAATTTGATGCTCATCCTGATCCTAGAATGGAGTAGACTGCGAGACTTGATAGGGCTAGAATAAATAGGACACCCAGGTTAAGGTCAATTACGGGGTAGGGTATGGGTATAGGTGCTCATAGTGTTATGGCTAGGGTTAGTGCAAGGATAGGGGTTGCTAAGAATAGAAAGGGGGAGGATGTGGAGGGGCGGACTGGTTCTTTAATAAATAGTTTTACTCCATCGGCGATGGGTTGAAGTAGTCCGTAGGGTCCTACTACATTTGGTCCTTTGCGTAACTGTATATACCCTAGCACTTTACGTTCAATTAATGTTAAGAAAGCTACTGCTAGTAGGACGGGCACAATATAAGCCAGTGGGTTAATTAGGTGATTTATTAGAGTGTTTAGCATAAACTGGGAAGAGGATTTGAACCTCTGGTTTAAAGGGCTTAGGCCTTTCGCAATTTACCATGCTCTGCCACCCCAGTATGTCCTTATTTCGGGCGGTTGGGTTTTGCCCTCCCTTTGTTTAATTTATTTGTTTTCATTAATTAGGGGTGGGGCGTGCTTTAAGTATAGGCCCCTCTTTTCCGATCCTTTCGTACTAGGAAAAGTAGCGTTACAGATAGAAACTGACCTGGATTACTCCGGTCTGAACTCAGATCACGTAGGACTTTAATCGTTGAACAAACGAACCCTTAATAGCGGCTGCACCATTAGGATGTCCTGATCCAACATCGAGGTCGTAAACCCCCTCGTCGATATGGACTCTGGGAGAGGATTGCGCTGTTATCCCTAGGGTAACTTGGTTCGTTGATCGGTCTTATAACCGGATCATTTTTGGTCAGATGTTCTGCGGCTTAGAGATGTTTCTCTTAGTTTTAGGGGTTTAGCCCATTCCACTTGGAGGCTTGTTTTTCCTCCGCGGTCGCCCCAACCGAAGGTAAAATTTCATATTCACTAGTTTTATGCTTTTTACTGAGTTGCTTGATGTGATTGAATTTTGTACCTTAAGCTCCAAAGGGTCTTCTCGTCTTGTATATTTATACCCGCTTCTGCACGGATAGATCAATTTCACTGACTTGAAGGGGGAGACAGTTAAGCCCTCGTTTAGCCATTCATACAGGTCTCTATTTAAAAGACAAGTGATTGCGCTACCTTTGCACGGTCAAAATACCGCGGCCGTTAAACCCGTAGTCACTGGGCAGGCTGGACCTCCTATACTCAGTCTAGTTGCAGGAGGCGATGTTTTTGGTAAACAGGCGAGGCTTGTGTTTGCCGAGTTCCTTCCCTTTCTTTTAGTCTTTCCTTTAGTGTGGCACTCCAGTGTGGGGTCAACGATTATCTAATTGTGGGTTTTTCTTGGTTTTTTTGTTATTCACATTACTCTCTTGGGTTGGGTTCGTTAATTTCCAGTGGTTGGTCCGATCTGGTTTACACTTGTGCCTGGAGAAGAGTGGGTCTTCTTGTTACTCATTTTAGCATAATTTCTTCCATGTGGGCATGGGTTAGCCTAATATTATTAGGGGAATAAGATTTTCTATCAGTATAATAAACTTCTTTCTGTCCGAGCTTTAACGCTTTCTGTTTAGATGGCTGCTTTTAGGCCCACTAAAACAGTATGTTTTATATATTATGATCTTTATCCTCCTGTGAAGGTTGTATCCTTTGTTAAAGGGGCTGTACCCCCTTTAACTAACTCTCGTAGATTTCCCTTATTGTCTTGGTGGTGCATTTTTTGATTTGGGGTGTACGAGGCTGAACTTCTATCCATTTCTTAGGCAACCAGCTATCACCAGGTTCGGTAGGTCTGTCACTTCTACCCGGAGCTCTTCCCACTCTTTTGCCACAGAGACGGGTTAGCCCTATATTTAAATAGGCTGTCTCGGGGTAGCTCACCTGGTTTCGGGGTTTCAAACTAAAGGTCTCTTTGCTTGAGGGTGCTGGCTAAATCATGATGCAAAAGGTACAAGGTTTAGTCTTTGTTTTTTAGTGCTTATATGGGTTATTTCATTTCTCTTTCAGCTTTCCCTTGCGGTACTTTTTCTATTGCTTTGGTATTGAACCTTTTCTGTCTCCCATACTCAGGTAAAAAAATGGTTTAGTTTGTAGTGTAATATTATGTTTTGTTATTAATATTGTTGGGTTATATTAGTAGTTAAGCTAGCTGTTTGGCTCAGGGCGACCCAATTTGCATGGATGTCTTCTCGGTGTAAGTGAGATGCTTAACTAACTCAGCCACGCCCTGGGTTTAATCCAAGTGCACCTTCCGGTACACTTACCATGTTACGACTTGCCTCCCCTTGTCAGTGCTTTGGTGTTAATTATCTTTATTGCATTTTGACAGGGGAGAGTGACGGGCGGTGTGTACGCGCCTCAGAGCCGGGTTCAAAAGGACACTCTGTTTCCTTTTTACTACTAAATCCTCCTTCAAGCACTATTTCATGTTGCATGTTCGTAGTGTTCTATAATAGAAAATGTAGCCCATTTCTTCCCACTTCGTGCGCTACACCTCGACCTGACGTACTGGGTTGTGCCCATTTTGCTTACTTTTATTACCTTCACAGGGTAAGCTGACGACGGCGGTATATAGGCTGGGATGGCTAGAAGTGGTGAGGTTTAACGGGGGTTATCGGTTCTAGAACAGGCTCCTCTAGGGGGGTCTAAGGCACCGTCAGGTCCTTTGGGTTTCAAGCTAATGCTCGTAGTACCCGGGCGGACGTCTAATTGTAGTTGGATGTCTGGGTTTATGGCTGAGCATAGTGGGGTATCTAATCCCAGTTTGTTTCTCAGTTTTCGTGGGGTCAGGTGGGCTTTATTAAAGCTACTTTCGTATATTGGGCTTCGGACACCTAGAAGCGTATGACGGCCAAAGGGCCATTTGGCTTTATTATTTTGCTTTCCTTAACCACCCTTTACGCCGTGGTTTTATCAACTAGGGCCTCTCGTTTAACCGCGGTGGCTGGCACGAGTTTTACCGGCCCTCTTAACCCTGACTGAGTCAAGTTTTCACTCATAGCTTAATGTCTATCACTGCTGAATTCCCTTGGGGGTGTGGCTTGGCCAGGCGTCTTGGGCTAAAAATTTGTGCCTGATGCCCGCTCCTCGTCCCCGGGCGGGGGATTAAGGGCATACTCACGGGGCTGCGGAGACTTGCATGTGTAAGTTGGGTTAGAGCTGATAATAAGGTCAGGACCATGCCTTTATGCATGCGGAGTTTCTTAGGACCCATCTTAACATCTTCAGTGTTATGCTTTGTATTAAGCTACGCTAGC